TGATTACTATTTGTATCATAAACGATTTCTTTTTGTAAAGAGAAGCCATCTCAAACTCTTAATCAATCGAGTAATATTAATATGCATGAATACATCAAATTTTTGGCGGAAGGCATAAAAATTGAAAAAGGGGGGAAGTCATAACAAAAAGAAGTGGTAATGGAATCATTTGTCCTATATGTACAAATAAAAATCGGGCGTATCCTTACCCGGAGTAGAGCATAAACCTAAAAAGAGATTAACAGGGCCCATTCAGGAACAAGAAAACGACATTGTGATTTGGATTAGATCTCGATGAAACAATATATCAATAAGAAGTTAATTCGATAAGTTTAGTGACTTCTTTTTTTTTCTTTTCTATTATTTTTCTATTACAAGAATATTATACGAAAGGGAGCAAAAACCTGTCTTTTTTTTTTTAATCGAAGAAAAGTCCTTTCGTTAGAAGTCAGAAAGAGCCTTCTACGAATATAAAAAAAGAAAGAGGATTGGAATCTGCACATTGATTCTTTTTTTTGCAATTTTTTGTTGAACCGTATGCACCAAAAGGCGCCTGTACGGTTCGTAAGGGATATAATTTTACCCTAATCAACCGACTTTATCGAGAAAGATTACTTTTTTTAGGACAAGAGGTTGATAGCGAGATCTCGAACCAACTTATTGGTCTTATGGTATATCTCAGTATAGAGAATGATACCAAAGATCTCTATTTGTTTATAAACTCTCCCGGCGGATGGGTTATCCCTGGAGTGGCTATTTATGATACAATGCAATTTGTGCGACCAGATGTACAGACAATATGCATGGGATTAGCCGCTTCAATGGGATCTTTTATCTTGGCCGGAGGAGAAATTACCAAACGTCTAGCATTCCCTCACGCTCGGCGCCAATGAGGTTTTTATTTGAGAGAAAAAAATAAGACTATGCCTTCGCCATATGAATATTAAGTAATAATAGCATGGCACTTTGAATTCGATATCAAAATAAAACAATTTTTATTGTTTTTTCAAAACATTTGATTATGTATCGAGAGAGTAGTATGAGATAAAAGGTATTTCCTGTTTTTTATATTGGAGATTCCAGTTCAGCGTCACAAACTTTTTTATTTTCACACCGGGGGCTTAGTTGTATTCTGAAAGAGTTCGAAATAAAAAAAAAGATTATTTTTTTCCTTAATTTTACAAAAAGCAACTTTGGGATTGCTGAAACACAGACAAACCAAATAATCTTAATAATAAATATATATAAAGCAACGGAACCATCATAGTATTTTTGAACTCCTACGAAAGGAAGGGTGGTAATTTGATCATTTACCGATCTGGGTCTGATAGATCCTATTTTTTTCGTTGATGGAAGGTAAAGGTCAATTTTATTATAGAGCCGTATGCAATGCATAAAAGATGCCCGTACGGTTGTGGTTGTTCAATTCTATCTTTTTTTATTTTTATTCTTTCTTTTCTATTCATCATGCAAAATAGAGGAACCCCTCTTTTGTTATACCATCAGGGTAATGATTCATCAACCTGCTAGTTCTTTTTATGAGGCACAAACGGGAGAATTTATCCTGGAAGCGGAAGAGCTGCTAAAACTGCGTGAAACCCTCACAAGGGTTTATGTACAAAGAACGGACAAACCCTTATGGGTTGTCTCGGAAGACATGGAAAGAGATGTTTTTATGTCAGCAACAGAAGCCCAAGCTTATGGAATTGTTGATGTTGTAGCGGTGGTTGAGTGAAAAGCCCGGATTTTTTCGCGCAAATTCTCGATTTCCTATTTTATATTTTTGCTGAATTTACTAGAAAATTAAATAGAAGTAATTAAAAATCATCAGGTTAGGATCGATCTAAACCAGTCCATTATTTATATGATATGATTCAACATGCCAACTATTAAACAACTTATTAGAAATACAAGACAGCCAATCAGAAATGTCACAAAATCCCCCGCGCTTCGGGGATGCCCTCAGCGTCGAGGAACATGTACTAGGGTGTATGTGCGACTCGTTCAGATCATGAGCTGGGATAAAAGAAAGAAAACCTTTTCTAGTATCAATGATCAGTACCGGGGAATAGGATAGAATAGAAAAAGAAGTCCGTTCAATTCAGTATAAAAAAAAATCTATCCATTCTATTGTGTATGAAATTTATGGTTTCCATTGGTGCAAATCCAATCACCTCTATTTAAGATAAGAAGCAATTCTCCATTGGTAGCAAATGGTTATCCATTAAGCGGAGAAAATCCTACTTAAAAATAAAAACATAAAACTTAGGCCCCTCTTGCAAGAACGGACTAACAGGGTTAGCTACCCAGCCAACTTTCATAATTAAATACCGTTACTGTGTAAGTAGATCTAATCGTGAAAGACCTATTACTAGATAATTCATGGGTAGAGCCAAAGAATGTGAACTATACAAGTTACCAATAACATTGATTAAATGAAGTAAAGGCTCCGGTGTATAGAGAAAACCTCACCGTTTAAGAAGTAACCATATAAACGAAGGAAGCCACTATTTCTTTATCCATTTATATTTTTTATTTATTATATTTTGATACCTAGTAAAATGAAATTTCTTATTTCGAAGTGAAATGTCTAGAAAAAAGAAAAATAGCGGTCGGGAAGGTTATAGTAGCCAAAGTCATTGGAATTTTTAGTTTATACATTGGAAAAAAGCTTTGTTATTAATAGACTAGGAAAGGGAAAAAGAATAACTGAAAGAAAGGAAATCTATTAGTTATTCGTCAAAGTTTCATTTATTCAATGACCAGAATTAGACGGGGAAATATAGCTCGGAGACGTAGAACAAAAATTCGTTTATTTGCATCAAGCTTTCGAGGGGCTCATTCAAGACTTACTCGAACAATTACTCAACAGAAAATAAGAGCTTTGGTTTCGTCGCATCGGGATAGGGATAAGCAAAAGATAAATTTTCGCCGTTTGTGGATCACTCGAATAAACGCAGTAATTCGTGAAATAGGGGTATCCTATAGTTATAGTAGATTAATACACGACCTATATAAGAAACAGGTGCTTCTTAATCGTAAAATACTTGCACAAATAGCTATATCAAATAAAAATTGTCTTTATATGATTTCCAATGAGATCATAAAATAAAAGAAGTACATTGGAAAGAATCCACCGGAATAATTTAAACGGAGTTCCCCGGAGAATGAACTCCGGGAGGGTAAAGTCAAAATAAAGTCAAAATAAATATGATAAAAAAATAGTAAAACTGAATGAACACACTCAAAAAAAATCTTTATTCTTGCCCGATTCTTTTTTTTTTTCTTACGACACGATAATTAAATCCATATTTTTCATATTTTTCGAACAAAACATCAATCTGCGTTTGAGTTCGGATTTTACTTTTTTTTAGTCAAGTGAAGAAAGAGTAAGCCTATTTATTTCTGGCTCGAAGACCCGCAGTTCTGGTGGTCGACTCGGTTCTTTCAAACTGTTTCTCATTATTAAGAAAAGGTAACAAAGATAAAATACGAGCTTGTTTTATAGCAATAGTAATTAATCGTTGTTGTTTCAAGGTCAATCTATTCACCCGTCTAGATAATATTTTTCCTTGTTCGCTAATAAATCGACTAATTAAACTCATGTTTCTATAATCAATTCGATCCCCCGATTGAATCGGGGGCAAACGCCTACGAAAAGATCGCTTGGATTTAAGAAAAGGCCGCTTGGATTTATCCATGGTTTGTTTAGTTTATTCCTTATCCCGAAAATCCTATTTCGGTCGGATCTAAAATGAATTAGAATAAATAGGATTTGGTTTGTTTATATTTAATTATGTTATATATAGAATATTTAACTATGTTCTATATAGAAATGTCATTTTTACCCTTCCTTGGAAGGGTTACATACAAGTGCTCGATTCGATCTATTTCTTTATCTCCCCATGAATCATATGTTTGTAACAAAATGGACAGAATTTTCTCAATTCCAATCGATTAGGCGTGTTGTGACGATTCTTTTCAGTAATATATCTGGAAATACCCGTTGATACCTTATTAACACTAACACCGTTTCGAACACAACCGGTACATTCCAAAATAACCGTTATTCGGACATCTTTTCCCTTGGCCATGAACCCCCTTTGGATTTTTGATTTACTCAACTCTTCTATTTTCGATCCGAAACGAAGAAGAAGGAAGGAAGGATAAATAGAAGTTATTAACTTGAAATCCAATTATGAAAACTTTCGCTGCAATCAATATACTAAAAAAATTTATAAACTTTATTTCAAATTCAAATCACAGTATTTCATTTACATTTAAGTACCTTGTATAAGAGTCTTGTCCTAGATCTAGGCCCCACCCTGTTTATTCTACCTCCATCCCTAGTTAATTTTTGAATTGAATAATTTATTTAATTCAAACTTGAACCCAAGTCTCGAAGCTGTTGAATACACCTTTTCTTTTTTTCTCTTTCCTCCCTCTTATTCTAAAAGGAAAAAGGGAAAAAAGAGAAAAAGGGGGCAAAGGATTAGTCACAAATATTTAATTGTATCTCGAATCTCCGTTATTTGGTACCGTATCAATAACTAGAATCAAAAAAAGGGGAATGTCAATGCATCTGGGAAAAAACGATTAATCTCTATCAATAGACCTGCTAAAGACCCGAACCATAGAGTACTTAATACCGGTGCCACGGAAAGATATGTTTTTAGATCTCGCATTTAAAAATCTCCTTCCTTCTTTTATTGTAATCTAAAATGGTAATACATAAATGATCAGATGCATATGCAGTTAAGAACCTTGTACACGGAATCCCTAATTCAAATTTAAATGTACAACTATTTTAAATGTACAACTATCCAGTAAATAAAATTTTTTCTTAAAACATAAAAAAACGCTCCTCTCTTCCCGAGCATTCCCGAAAACTACTCATTTATTTTTACGACAGGTTCCGTTCCGTATTTCATACGTATATAAGACTTTTCTTTTACTATTATTATATGTTAAATGGGACCAAAAAGACGAAATGCCCATAT